CTTTTAAATTTTTTTAAATTTTTTTAAATTTTTTTAAATTTTTTTAAATTTGCATGGATATATTATAATTTATTTATTTATAATGTAGATTGGTTTTATTAGGATTGAAGTAGCCAGGTTTTGTGGTTTCGATCCAAGGAAGACCATGAATATATTTATATAAACACATAAATAAATTTATATATATATTATAATTTATTTATTTATAATATAGATTGGTTTTATTAGGATTGAAGTAGCCAGGTTTTGTGGTTTCGATCCAAGGAAGACCATGTGTGTATATATATAAAAATTTATAATTTATGTGTATAAATTTTTTTGGATGGAAATTTTTATATGGCTTATTGCTTACATTTAGTAGGTAATACCATACATTAAATAGTTTATTAGTGTAGTTGGACCTCGTTTTAGGGGTTTGGCGAGAGTAAGTTTAACTACGCGAAAGTCTATTTAATGGGGGGTAGGGGGGTTTGCCGCAGATACGCGCGTACGTGTACGTGTACGTGTATACGTGTATACGTGTATACGTGTATACGTGTATACGTGYATACGTGYATACGTGTATACGTGTATACGTGTATACGTGTATACGTGTATACGTGTATACGTGTATACGTACCTCTGTGAATGTGTACACATATTTATGTGTGTATATATTTACGCATGTAGGCATTTGTGTGTGTACACACGTTTGCGTGCATGTAGGTACGTGTTTGTGTGTGTGTTTGTGTGTGCAGTGTGTGCAAAGTATGTGAAAGCCATTGAAAAAGGTAAAATTTTTGTAAACAGTCGGAAATTTTTGATTGTTCGGTTTTTGAAGGAGTAGTGGGGTTTTTTGTGCGTTTTTTCAGGTGAAGAAAAGTCGCAAAACTCAGCCCCACGCCTTCAAAAACCTAGTGGGAAAGCGTGTACTTCTCACGGGAAAACTTTGTTGTATGTCTATCGCGCATGGAAAGAATTTACCCCTTGGGGGATTCTGCAAAACGAGCACGCACCGTGGGTTCAGTCTAGTAAATTTCGGTTAATAATTTTAAGGCGGATCTGAAAACATTTCCCCCAAAAAAAAAAATACCAGAGGTCTGGCCGACCAAAAAAATGTCAAGATTATGAGGCCAGCCGTAATTAATCCATCAACCAGAGGTCTCCTAAAAAGAATCGTATGAGGAGTAAGATATCTATGTTCCTGACTAAACAACCAGAGGTCTCTTAAAAGGCAGTTATATCCGATCCAATTCATGGGCCTGACACCTGTAAACAGGTGCTCATGGTGGATGGGGTTGCGGATTTCTCGTGGCATGTCAAATTAATATAGGAAATGTTGCATTCCCATGCAAAGGAATACATCAAGCATTCATTAAATGTAACTAGTCAAATTATTCAACTATTTACCAAATCAAATTCATATGGTAGGAAATTGTTATTACAATTTTAAAACGTATGTTATATGAAAAATTAAGAAAAACTAATACTGTGTCAACACTCGTGAGGCTAATAGATGAATGTCTAATTATACATACATGTACTGAGCCATAGGAGGATAAATGACATGGGGATAAAGGGGGCCCGGAGGGCCCCCTTTTGGCAGGACTGAAGTCCGAAAGGGCTGTGTTATTATTTCAGGAAATAGTTTAAATAAGATACTAGTTTTGGGGACTAGAGATGGAAGTGGACTTTCTTTTCTGAGTTATTGGTAAAAAGGGCCCCTAAGGGCCCGTATTTATAGGTGAATAAGGTGGAAATCTTTAAGACAGGAGTAGACATTTTATTGGTAAAAAGGGCCCCTAAGGGCCCGTATTTATAGGTGAATAAGGTGGAAATCTTTAAGACAGGAGTAGACATTTTATTGGTAAAAAGGGCCCCTAAGGGCCCGTATTTATAGGTGGATTTATTGCCTCGGGAGGAAGGTTCCTCATCTTTGAGTTACAAGGTCAGAGCTTTAAAGGATAAGCTACAGAGGCTATCAGTTTAAAAGTGTGTTTTCTAGTTTATTGACTATAGGTATAATTATTAAAAGTATAAAGTGCAATAATGATGTTAGTTGACCAATTTTAATGAAAGGTTCTTCTACTGGTTGGCCGCCAATTCAAGTTAAAATAAGAATGTTTGTGATGAATAATCAAAATATAATTTGTGATAAAGGTCGGAATATTTGGCTTCGTTGTTTTGCTGTGTGAAGTAGTGGTATTATTAGGAGGATTGCGATTGAGGCTGCTAATGCTAATACCCCCCCTAATTTATTTGGGATAGAGCGAAGAATTGCGTAAGCAAATAAGAAATACCATTCGGGTTTGATGTGTGGGGGGGTTACAAGGGGGTTCGCTGGGGAGAAATTTTCTGGGTCTCCTAGTAGATTTGGTGAGAATAATGTTATGAGGAGTAGTATGGTAATTAATATTGTTGCTCCTAATAGATCTTTGTAGGTGAAGTAGGGGTGAAAAGGAATTTTATCTGTATTAGAGTTTAATCCTGTTGGGTTATTTGACCCGGATTCATGAAGAAATATTAAATGTAAGGTTGCTATTGCGCAAATGATAAAGGGCAGGAGGAAGTGGAAGGTAAAGAATCGTATTAGTGTTGCATTATCTACTGAAAATCCACCTCAAACTCATTGAACCAGAGTTGGTCCGATATATGGAATTGCAGAGAGTAGGTTTGTGATTACAGTTGCTCCTCAGAAAGATATTTGTCCTCATGGAAGAACATAACCGACAAAAGCTGTTGCTATAACTAAGAATAAAAGTAGTACACCTGTGTTTCAAACCTCTTTGTAGAGATAAGATCCATAGTAAAGGCCGCGTCCAATGTGAATGAATAGGCAAAGAAAGAATATTGATGCTCCATTGGCGTGTATATTTCGAATAAGTCAACCATACTGAACATCTCGTGTGATGTGTGCAATAGAGGAAAATGCGAGGTTTGTATCTGCAGTGTAGTGTATTGCTAGGAATAAGCCTGTGATAATCTGGACTACTAAACATAAGCCAAGGAGTGAGCCAAAGTTTCATCATGCTGAAATGTTGCTTGGTGTTGGTAAATCAATGAAGGAGTGGTTTATGATTTTAATAATTGGGTGGGTCTTTCGAATGATTGTCATGGTTTTTGTAGTTGAATAACAACAGTGGTTTTTCGTATCACAGGTTCTGATTAGGTCAGATGAAAATAGTGTCTTATTTAATTTTGTTATTATTATTATCTTTTGTTTTAGGGGTTGTGGGGGTTGCTTCTAATCCGTCTCCTTATTTTGGGACGATTGGATTGGTGGTAGTGGCTGCTTCTGGGTGTATTTTATTAGTTGGGTTTGGATGTTCTTTTGTTTCTTTAATTTTATTTTTGATTTATTTAGGTGGAATATTAGTTGTGTTTGCATACTCTGTTGCTTTGTCTGCGGAGGCTTATCCTGAAGATTGATGGGATTGATCTGTTATTATTTATGTTTTAGGGTATGGCGTTTTAATTTTTACATTTGGGTTTGTTTTTGTGGATGTTGTTGTTGATGGTTTAAGTGTTGATGGTGAGAGTTTTTATGACATTCGAGCGGACTTTAGTGGGGTTATTTTATTATATTTAGAGGGTGGGCCGTTATTATTGTTATGTGGGGGGGGTTTATTGTTAGCTTTATTTGTAGTGTTAGAGGTGACACGAGGGGTAAAACGGGGAGCTCTTCGTGTTGTATAAACTTTTGTTAGTAGTAACAGTATAACTGAGAGAGTCGAGAATGTTGTTAAATATGTTTTAATAATTCCTTTCTGGAGGGAGGATAGTTTGTTTGATAAGTTGATGCTTATCGTGGCTAGTATATTTGGGCCTAATTTTTCATATCATAAAAGGTCGTTTAGTTGAAGGGCTATTTTATGTCCTGAATTAAGTGTAACTGCTGTTGTTTTTCGATGTATAATTGTATTAAAAAATAATAATTGTGTTGATATGATGTTGGGTTTTATTTTGTTTGTTGTTGTTAATAGAGTTGTTTTATTTGCCAATTCTAGGGCTGATAAAAGTCCTACTAAGGTTACTAATAGGGCGGCAAGTTTGGTTGGAGTGGTCATAGTTATTGTTGTAAGTTTTTTTGGGATTATAGTATTAATAATAAATAATCCGGTAATTATACTTCCAGCAGCTAGTCGTATTAGTGGGCTTGTTTGGTTTTGGTGAACTTCTAATAGTTGTGTAGTAGGTATGTGTCGGGGTGTCTTTATTTGGACGTAGAAGATGATTCGTAGGCTATAAGCGGCTGTTAAAGAGGTTGCAATTAAGGTTGTTATAAGGGCTCAGGCGTTTGTGTTTGATGTGTTGATAGCTTCAATAATTGGGTCTTTTGAGTAGTATCCGGCTAGGAAGGGGGTGCCAGTTAGTGCGAGGCCCCCTAATGTTATACAAGAGGTTGTAATTGGTAGTGTTATTTGAGTTCCTCCTATTTTTCGGATGTCCTGTTCGTCTAGTAGGCAGTGAATAATTGATCCGGAACAGAGGAAAAGTATCGCTTTGAAAAAAGCGTGAGTTATAATGTGAAAAAAAGCTAGTTCGGGTTGTTTTAACCCAATTGCCACTATTATTAGACCTAGCTGGCTTGATGTTGAGAATGCAATAATTTTTTTTAGATCGTTTTGGGTTAGGGCGCAGATAGCTGTGAATACAGTGGTAGTGGCTCCTAGACAAAGGCAAATAGTACTTGCTAAAGTGCTTGAATAAAGTAGTGGGTTTAATCGGATTAGAAGGAAAATTCCGGCGACGACTATGGTGCTTGAGTGTAGTAGGGCGGATACTGGGGTTGGGCCTTCTATTGCTGCGGGCAATCATGGGTGTAGTCCAAATTGTGCGGACTTTCCTGTAGCGGCTAAGATTAAACCTAAAAGTGGGAGTAGGGGGGTTGTGTTTTGTGAGAATATTTGTGAAATATCTCATGTGCTTGAATTTATTGAGAATCAGGCTAAAGCCAGGATTAGTCCAATATCTCCCATTCGGTTGAAAATAACTGCCTGTAGGGCTGATGTATTGGCGTTTGATCGACTAGACCATCAGCCGATTAATAAAAAGGATATGATTCCAACAGCTTCTCATCCGATGAATAATTGAAATAGGCTATTCGCTGTGATTAAGAGTAGTATTGAGATTAAGAATATTATTAAATATTTAGTAAATTGATTAAGGTTTTTGTCTGTTGTTATATACCAGTTAGTAAATTCTAGAATTGCTCAGGTAACAAATAGAGCAACTGGCAAGAAAGTTGTAGTATATTGATCAAATATAAAACTCACTTTAATATTAAAATAGGTATTTAGTCAGTTAAAATTTATTGTAGTTGATTCAAGTCCTGTGTTAAAGAAAATTAGTGTTGGTACCAAGCTTGTTAAAAATGCTAGTTTTGTTGTTATGACTGCATTGGTTTCTTTTTTAAGGGGAAGAGTGCATGTAAATAGAGGGGCTAGCAATAAGGCTAGTGTTATTAAGATAGTTGTGTGGAATAGTAGTGTTTGCATTTACTTTCACTTGGAGTTGCACCAAGGGTTTCTAATGCCTAAAATTAGGGGAGAGCTACTTTCCTTTGAAAGTAAGGAGTCCGGAGAGTTTAACTTCGGGTCCTAGATTTAGCAGGTCTAGTAGTATTTTACACTCCTTGGTATACGATGGGTGTTAAGTCCACGATTTTAGGGCCACAACCTAATGTTTTTGTTAAACTACATGTACAGGTATAGAATAGCATCTTAGGGTTTAAAATTAATAGGAGTAATGGGATTAGGTGTAAGGTTAATAGTAGGTGTTCTCGTGTATAGGATGGTTGGAATATGGGTTGTTTGGAGGTTTTATTGCGTTGGGTGGTTACAAAGATGTACAGGGAGTATGTAGCGGTTAGTAGGGTTGTAAGAGCAGTGAGAATTAATGAGAATACAGACCAGTTAAGTAAGGCAGAGATAATTAGAAGTTCGCCAAAGAGGTTGATTGTGGGGGGCAATGCTAGGTTAGATAGGCTTGCTAGGAGTCATCAGGTTGTTATTAGTGGGAGTATTGTTTGTAGGCCTCGTGTAATTAAAAGTGTACGTGTGTGTGTTCGTTCATAGTTTGTGTTTGCTAAGCAGAATAGGAGAGAGGAGGTTAAGCCGTGGGCAATTATTATAATTATTGCCCCTAAAATACTTCATGGAGTATGGATTAATGTGGCTGCTGTTACTAGTCCCATATGACTTACTGATGAGTAGGCAATAATAGATTTTAGATCTGTTTGTCGTAAACAGATAATACTTGTTATAATTATACCTCATAAAGCGAGAATAATAAATGGAAGAGCACTTGCTTTAGTCATAGGGGTCAAGATAGGGGAAAGACGAATAATGCCATATCCTCCTAGTTTTAGAAGGACTCCTGCTAAGATCATAGAGCCAGCAATTGGGGCTTCTACGTGAGCTTTGGGGAGTCAGAGGTGGAGTCCATATAAAGGTATTTTAACTAAGAAGGCTAGCATGCATGCTATTCATATTATTGTGTTTGATCAGGTTAAAGATAGATTAAGGTTTACTAAGGGTAGTATAAGTGTTGTTATGTAGTAGTTTTTTGAATATATGGTTAGGAGTACAATTAGTAAGGGTAGGGATCCAATTAATGTGTATAATATAAAGTAGGTTCCTGCGTTTAGTCGTTCAGTTTGACTTCCTCAACGTGTGATTAGAATGAGTGTGGGGATAAGTGTAGCTTCGAATATGATATAAAATAGTATTAAGTTTATTGTTGAAAAGGTTATAATTAGGGCGAGTTGTAGGAGAGTTGCAGCTATTAAAAAGGAGCGTTTACGTGTGGTTGGTTCATTTATAAGGTGATATTGACTTGCTATAGCCATAAGTGGGAGAAGTCAGGTGGAGAGGATTAACAGAGGGGTTGAAATTAGATCTAGACCGAGGAGTGCGTTTATATGGTGGAATTTTATATTTAAAGGGTTGTTTAGATATTGGCTTGTGATAGATGCAATGATTAGTGTGTACGTGATAAAGGATGTAAAAAGAAAAGCAGGTTTAATAATGAGAAGCATTGGAATTAGTATTATTGTGGGTATAAGGAGTTTTAACATTGTAATAGATTAAGATTTTTTAGATGGTCCGTTGCATGTGTTCGTGTTGTTGCTACTAATAGTGCTAAACCAGCGCTTGCTTCGCAAGCGGAAAAGGTAAGAAGGGTTATAGGTAGTATTGCTGTTGTGGTTAGTTGAATATTTTGTATTAGTACTATTATTGCTATAAACAGGGCAACAAGTATGCACTCGATACACAATAGGGCAGATACAAGATGTGTGCGATGTAGTGTGAGTCCCAGGAGGCTAAGAATAAAGGCCATAATTAAGGCCAGCTGTGTTGTAGTCACTTTGTAATCCTGAGATGTTCAGGTTCTGTTGGGTCGAAATCAACTATTTTAATAAACTAATTACCTATTCTGCTCATTCAAGGCCTTTTAGTAATCATTCATATGTTAGGCCTACTGTTAAGATAATAATGATTAATGATGTAAGGAAAATGGTGTTTTCTGGGCTAGCGGTATTCATTGCCCAAGGGGTGGGTAAAAGAAGGGCAATTTCTAGGTCAAAAAGTAGGAATAAAATTGCTACTAGGAAGAATCGAAGGGAAAAGGGTAGTCGTGCTGTTCCTAGGGGGTCAAAGCCGCATTCGTATGGGGATAGTTTTTCTATATTTGGGGTTATTATGGGAAATCAAAAACTAACAAGTATTAGTAGGGTTGTGAGGGTGGTTGTCAGTAGAGTTAAGCTTAAGATTTTTATTATTCCTTCTTAGTGTTTACCAAGTCTTAATGAGTGGAAGTCATTTATACTAATATATTAAAGGAATAAGAGCCTCATCAATAAATTGAGATATAAAGGAAAAGTCAAACTACATCAACGAAGTGTCAATATCAGGCTGCTGCTTCAAAGCCGAAGTGGTGGTTTGTTGTAAAGTGAAATTTTATTTGTCGTAGAAGAGAGATTAAGAGGAAACTAGTTCCGATGATTACATGTAGTCCGTGAAAACCTGTAGCAACAAAGAAAGTGGTACCATAAACGCTATCTGCGATGGTAAATGGGGCTTCGTAGTATTCTATGGCCTGTAGTAGGGTAAAATAAAGTCCAAGGATAATTGTGATTAATAAAGCCTGAATTGCTTCTGGTCGTTTACCTTCTATAATTGCATGGTGAGCTCAGGTTACTGTAACACCTGAAGCCAGCAATACTGCTGTATTTAATAGTGGGACCTCAAATGGGTTTAGTGGTGTGATTCCATCAGGGGGTCAACAGCCTCCTAGTTCAGGGGTAGGGGCAAGGCTTGAGTGATAGAAAGCTCAAAAGAATCCGATAAAGAAGAAAACTTCCGATACAATGAAAAGAATTATTCCATATCGAAGGCCTTTTTGTACTTGTGGTGTATGATGTCCTTGAAACGTCCCTTCGCGTGTAATATCACGTCATCATTGGAGTATTGTGAGGAGCATGAGTGCAAGTCCTATTGTTAATAGTGTTGAGGTGTTAAAGTGGAATCACATGGCTAGGCCGGATGTTATAAGTAGGGCTGCAATTGCTCCAGTTAGGGGTCAAGGACTGGGGTCAACTATATGATAGGGATGGGCTTGGTGGGTCATTAGGTGTTTTCTTGTAGGTATAGTGTGATTAGAAGAACGAATACATAGGCCTGAATCATGGCAACGGCTATTTCTAGAAGGGTTAGTAGAGTTAGTATAATAAATGCTAGTAACGCAAAGGAAGGGGTAATAAAATATAAGGCTATAGTGGCAGAAGAGATGAGTTGTATTAGTAGATGGCCTGCTGTTAAATTAGCAGTTAGTCGAATGCCTAGTGCTAAGGGGCGGATAAAAAGGCTGATCGTTTCAATAATAATGAGGGGGGGAACAAGGACACTAGGTGTGCCTATTGGCAAAAGGTGTCCAATTGTGTTGGTTGGTTGGTGTCGAATACCGGAAAAAATGGTTATAAATCAGAATGGGATTGCTAGGGCTATGTTTATAGCGAGCTGTGTAGTAGGGGTGAAAGTGTATGGTAAGAGTCCTAATAGGTTTAGTATAATAAGGAAGGTTATTAGGGCCAAAAGGGTGCTTGTTCATTTATGGGCATTAGGGTTAATAGGTGATATAAGTTGTTTAATATAAATTTTTATAACTCATGACTGGATGGTTGATAGTCGGTTTGTTATGATCTCGTTTTGTTTAGTTAGTAGTATGTTAGGTATTAATAATGCTAGTAGTATTAATGGGACTCCAAAGAGGGTTGGGGTTAGAAATTGGTCAAAGAGGTTTGAAATCATGGTCAAGTCCATATTATGTTTTTAAAGTTTGCTTTTGTGGTGTCTGGTGTTTTAAGGTATTTGGTTTGTAAGAGTTTTGGTTTTATTAGTAGAAGTAGAATTACTCATGTGAGCAAAAAGGTTATGAATCAAGGGGCAGGGTTTAATTGAGGCATTCTCTAAGGAGGTGTTAATTTTGCCTCTTGTCTAGCTTAAAAGGCTAGTGCTGTTGCAAGCTTCTAAGAGATGTAATTATAGAAGATGTTCAGGATTCAAACTTAGGCAGGGCAGTAGCTTCAACAACGATTGGCATAAAGCTGTGGTTTGATCCACAGATTTCTGAGCACTGACCAAAAAAAAGGCCGGGGTGAGAGGTTGTAAAAGTTGTTTGGTTTAAACGTCCAGGGATAGCATCTGTTTTAACACCTAATGAAGGAATAGCTCAAGAGTGTAGGACATCTTCTGCTGTTACAAGGACTCGAATGGGGGATTTTATTGGAACGACTATTCGGTGGTCTACTTCTAATAGGCGAAATTCTCCGGGTAAAAGGCTGTTTGTTTGTGTTATATAAGAATCAAATGAAAGATTTTCATAATCTGTATATTCATAGCTTCAATATCATTGATGTCCTAGGGCTTTAATAGTCATGTATGGGTTGTTAATTTCATCTATTAAATACAGGATTCGTAAAGATGGTAAAGCGATTAAGACAAGAATGATTGCAGGGAGTACTGTCCAGATTATTTCTACTTCTTGTGCATCTATTGTGTTGGTGTGTGTAAGGGGGGTGGTTATTATTAAAGTGATAATATATAGTACTAATATGCTAATCAGAAAGATAATTATCAAGGAGTGATCGTGAAAATGTAGTAGTTCTTCTATGATTGGGGAGGCGGCATTTTGAAATCCAATTTGTGCTGGCTGGGCCATGTAAGTCTCACAGGAGTTGTGCCTGTTATTTAGCACTGACAGAGCTATGTAATTATTTACTAGAGTCTCATAGGAGAAGAGGAATGCATTAGTGGCAGTGCTGTTATCTTGAAATTAACAAGGGGGGGTTCGATTCCCTCGTCTCTTGAGATGAAGAACATAAGTTGGTTCTTCATATGTATGGTATGGTGGGGGGCACCCGTGAAGTCACTCTAGGTTTGTGGTTGTTAGTTCGATTGTTGAGACTTCTCGTTTTGCAGAAAATGCCTCTCAAATAATATAGGCTATTATAATTACAGCTATTAGAGAGATTAGTGATCCAATAGATGAAATGGTATTTCATGTTGTATAGGCGTCAGGGTAGTCTGAGTAACGCCGTGGTATTCCGGCTAACCCAAGAAAATGTTGTGGGAAAAAGGTTATATTTACTCCAATAAATATAACACCAAAATGAATTTTAGTTCATGTTGTGTGCAGTGAGTATCCGGAAAATAGTGGAAATCAGTGTACAAATCCCCCTATAATGGCAAACACTGCACCTATTGATAAGACATAATGGAAGTGTGCCACAACGTAGTAGGTATCGTGTAGTACGATATCTAGTGAAGAGTTTGCCAGGATGATGCCTGTTAAACCCCCTACTGTGAACAAGAAGATGAAACCAAGGGCCCACAATAAGGCGGCATCTCATTTGATTATTCCCCCATGCAGAGTGGCCAATCAGCTGAAGACTTTTACACCTGTAGGAATTGCAATGATTATTGTGGCAGAGGTAAAGTAGGCGCGTGTATCTACATCTATTCCTACTGTAAATATGTGGTGAGCCCAAACAATAAACCCTAGAAAACCGATGGATATTATTGCCCAGACTATGCCTATGTACCCAAAAGGTTCTTTTTTGGCGGCATAGTATGTTACAATGTGTGAGATTATTCCAAAGCCGGGCAGAATTAGAATATATACTTCTGGATGACCAAAGAATCAGAAAAGGTGTTGATAAAGCACGGGGTCTCCTCCTCCTGCAGGGTCAAAAAAAGCTGTATTTAGGTTTCGGTCTGTTAATAATATTGTAATGCCAGCGGCTAATACAGGGAGTGAGAGAAGTAATAGTACTGCTGTAATTAGGACTGATCATACGAATAAAGGCGTGTTATATTGTGATATTGCAGGGGGTTTTATATTAATGCAGGTAGTGATAAAGTTAATTGCCCCAAGAATTGAGGAAACACCGGCGAGATGTAGGGAAAAGATTGTGAGGTCAACAGATGCCCCTGCATGTGCAAGATTTGCAGCTAGTGGTGGATATACGGTTCATCCTGTTCCAGCTCCTGATTCGATCCCGGAAGAGGCTAATAATAGAAGTAAGGAGGGTGGAAGTAGCCAAAAACTTATATTATTTATTCGAGGGAAGGCTATGTCAGGGGCGCCAATTATTAAGGGCACCAATCAGTTTCCAAAGCCGCCGATTATAACTGGTATTACTATAAAGAAAATTATGACGAAGGCATGGGCAGTTACAATGACATTGTAAATTTGGTCGTCGCCGAGAAGTGCCCCTGGCTGGTTTAGTTCTGCTCGTACGAGCAGGCTTAGTGCTGTGCCTACTATACCAGCCCAAGCTCCAAAAATTAAATATAAGGTGCCGATATCTTTGTGGTTTGTTGAGAAGAATCAACGGGTGATTATCATAGGTAAGATGGCCGAGACAGGCAACGGATTGTAGCTCCGTCCACGGGCACAGAGCTCTCTTGCCAAGCCCTGATAAGTCAAATTGCAAATTTGAAGAAGCACCCTAAAAGGTGCCGGGGCTTCTCCCGTTTTTTTTCTAAACGGGAGAAGTAGATTAAAGCCCGCTGGATTGGGTGTTTAATTGTTAATTAAAAATTTACGGGGTCGAGGCCCGTTGATCTAGAAAGGTTTTAGCTTAATTAAAGTAGTTGAGTTGCATTCATTTGATGGGCATTAAAGTTGTCCAGGCCTTCAGAAACTAGAGGTGTATTCTCTGTTTAGAGCTTTGAAGGCTCTTGGTTTGGTGTAACCTAAGTTTCTATTGAATAAAGTTTTGAGTGAGTGGTATAATTGGTAACAGTATTATGGTAGTGATGATAAGTTGTGGTGTTATTTTTGGGAATTTAGGTTTCGAGCGTCAACTATGTTGGGTAGTCATTGGTGTTGGTGGGTTTGTTATAATGGTTAGATATGCCAGGCGAAGGTAGAAGAAGAGGCTAGGGAGGGTTGCTAGTGCTATAATTGTGCTAAGGGTTGTTAGACTTGTTTTTGTTATTTCTACTAGGATAAGTCATTTTGGTGCAAAGCCTGAGAGAGGGGGCAGTCCGGCTAAGGATAGTAGTGTAATTATTGTTATTACTAGTATGGTTGGAGAGTTTGGTCATGCTAATCCTAGGTCAGTGATAGATTTGGCGGTTGATATCAGAAGGGTAGTAAATATGGAGGTTGTTATTACAAGATAAAAGATTAGTGTAAGGGTTGTAATGTTTATGTTAAAAGTGAAGGCTATGATTAGTCATCCTATATGGGTGATTGATGAATAGGCTATGATTTTTCGAGTCTGAGTTTGGTTAAGTCCTAAAAGGCCCCCTAGAATAGTTGAAAGGAGGCCTAAGGTGATTAGTATATTGAGGTTTAGGTTTGCTGTGGTTATGTAGATGATAGATAAGGGGGCGAGTTTTTGTCATGTTGAAATGATAAGGGCGGTAGTTAGGGTTGACCCTTGTATTACTTCTGGGAATCAAAAGTGTACTGGAACTAGGCCTAGTTTTGTGGCGATGGCTAGTGTAAATAGGGCCGTCGCTTGTTGATTTTGCAGTTGTGTAATGGTTCATTGTCCTGTAGTTCATGCGTTTAGTGTGGTAGCAAATAGAATTGTTGCTGCGGTGGCGGCTTGGATGAGGAAATATTTGGTTGTAGCTTCTGTTGCACGGGGGTGGTGTTGTTTGGCAATAATTGGAAGGATTGCCAATGTATTAATTTCTAGTCCAATTCAGGCTAATAGTCAATGATGGCTTGATATTGTAATGATGGTGCCGGTTGCCAGGCTGGAGAGAAGAATTGTTCATATTGCTGGGCTTATTAGTATAGGAAGGATTTATGCCAACATTGTCGGGGTATGGGCCCGAAAGCTTGATTAGCTGACTGTACTAAAAGGTAGTATAAGCTTGGTAGTGCGTAAGGTTTTGATCCTTGATGGTGCAGGTTCGGATCCTGTTCTTTTAGGAAGTGAGGGGAATTTAGCCCCTTTAGTGTACTTTATCAAAGTAGTCCTTAGTCATTCGGGCACACTTCCTATGTTTGTAGTGGGGGGCTTCCCGCTATCATGATGGGGGCTGCGATATATCATATATAGGTGGCCAAGGTTAATGGTAGGAAGTTTTTTCATACTAAATGTATTAGTTGATCATATCGGAAACGCGGGTATGAGGCGCGGATTCATAGAAAAATTAGTGTTAATAGGGTTGTTTTTAGTATAAGATTACATGTGAATAATTCGGGGGTTGTTAAGTCTGGGCTAAGAAAGAGTAGACATGAAACAGTGTTTATTATTAGAATGTTTCCGTATTCAGCTAGAAAGAACAAGGCGAAGGGCCCTGATGCGTATTCTACGTTAAAACCTGAAACTAATTCTGATTCTCCTTCTGTAAGGTCAAAAGGTGCTCGATTAGTCTCTGCTAATGTTGAGATGTATCATATTATTATTAGGGGTCATGATGGGGCTAGTAGTCAGATAGGTTTTTGTGTTAAAATTAGTGTTGTTATAGAAAAGTTTCCGGCAAGTATAATAGTCGAGAGTAGGATAATACCCAGGGTTACCTCATAGGAGACTGTTTGTGCTACTGCTCGGAGAGCACCTAGGAGGGCGTATTTTGAGTTTGATGACCAGCCTGCCCATAGAATTGTATATACTATTAAGGCTGAAATTGCTAATATAAATAGAAGTCCTAGGTTTAGGTCTGCTAGTGGGGCTGGTATGGGCATAGGGGCTCAAATAATTAAAGCCAGTGTTAATGCGGTTGTTGGTATAATAAGAAATAGTATGCTTGATGAGGTTAATGGGCGAATTGGTTCCTTAGTAAAAAGTTTAATTCCATCTGCAACTGGTTGTAGGATACCAAAGGGTCCAACTAGGTTTGGGCCTTTTCGAAGTTGAATATACCCTAGTAGTTTTCGTTCTAGTAGGGTTAGGAATGCTACTGCTAGTAGAATTGGGATTATCAAGGTAAGGGGGTTAATAATGTGGATGAGTAGGTTTTTAATGTATTAGGGAGAAGATTTGAACTTCTGGTTTGAAGGGCTTAGGCCTTATGCATATACCTGACTCTGCCACCCTAAAAATCCGAATCTTGGGTGATTATGGAGTGGTTGGGGTTTTAGTTGTTTTCAATTATTACAAGGTGTGCCTTTAGTATTGATCTTGTCTTCTCTGTCCTTTCGTACTGGGGAAGAAGTGTCATAGATAGAAACCGACCTGGATTACTCCGGTCTGAACTCAGATCACGTAGGACTGTTAATCGTTGAACAAACGAACCTTTAGTAGCGGCTGCACCACTTGGGTGTCCTGATCCAACATCGAGGTCGTAAACCTTCTTGGCGATAAGGACTCTTGAAGAAGATTGCGCTGTTATCCCTGGGGTAACTTGGTTCGTTGATCAGTGTGACTGGATCTGGTAATTATTGCCTTGGCATGTTGGCCTAAGTAGGGCTAATTGCTCGGTGCTTGAAAGTTCTTTTTTTTTTCAAAGTTGCCCCAACTGAAGCTTGTTGTTATATAACCATTTTAGTAGTAGTATTATTTGGTTGTATTAGCAAGGGAGCTTTAAGCTCCACAGGGTCTTCTCGTCTTATGGGTTTATTTCAGCTTTTGTACTGGAAGATCAGTTTCATTGATTGATCACGGGAGACAGTCAGGCCCTCATTTAGCCGTTCATACAAGTCTATAATTAGTAGACAAGTGATTATGCTACCTTTGCACGGTTAGGATACCGCGGCCGTTTAATTAGTCACTGGGCAGGCAGGACCTTTAATACTTATTAGGCTAAAGGCTATGTTTTTGGTAAACAGTTGAGGCATATTAGCCGAGTTCCTTTCGTGAGTTTTAATCTGTCTTTTAGCATGCCTGTGTTGGTGTTACAGTTCGTGAATAAAGGGTCTCGTGTGCTTTATGGTGCGTTTGAGACGTCTGTTTAATTATCAATAGTTTATCAGTTTTTGATGAAAGGTTATGCTAAAGAGATGGGTTCTTATTACTAGTTCTAGCATTAGTTCTTCTACCTAGTAGATTGGCTCAGTCTGTTATCAGGGGATTATTATGAAGTTTAGGATTATTTGTAGTTTGTGCTTTGACGCGATTTTTTTTGGTGGCTGATTTAAGGCCAACAGTTAAAGAAAAAACTTTTAACCTCTGATTTTGATTGTATTCAATTACAGTAGGGCTGTACCCCTACTGTATAACTTTTAATTTTTGGCAGATTTTAGATGTTGAATTATAGTCATGAAATTAAAGTTGAGCTTATACTCGTTTAATGAGCAACCAGCTAACGCCAGACTCGATTGGCTTTTCACCTCATACTCCAAGATCTTCCCACTCTTTTGCCACAGAGACGGGTGAGCCTTAGGTGTAAGGTTGTCTTGGAGTAGATCGACTGGATTCGGGGGTACAGGCTAAGAGTCTTATTGTCTGTTATGTTCTAGCTTGACCATGATGCAAAAGGTACGGGAGTTTATCCTTGCTTTGTTTTGCTGTAATAATTTAATTATTCTTTCAGGTTTCCCTTATGGTACTATGTACTATTGCGCTTTGATTATTTTCTATCTCCTATACTTGTAGTGTAAAATGTTTTTGTATTTCTTAATGTTATTTGGGATTATAGTGTGGGCTAAGAGTTGGCTCAAGAAGGTCCGTTGTGGGCATTGTTTAATTGTAAGTTAAGGGCTTTGTGGTTAAGCTACTTCTTGAAGTCCAAGCGCACTTTCCAGTACGCTTACCATGTTACGACTTGCCTCATCTATCGTTGCTTTTCTATTTATTTAGTTTTATATTTATGTTTAATGAGGGTGACGGGCGGTGTGTACGCGTCCCAGAGCAAGGTTCAATTAGGCTTTCTTACCTAATTTACTTCTAAATCCGCCTTAAAATACGTATTTCAGTGTATTGTGCGTGTTTTTTATCTTAGAAAATGTAGCCCATCTCTTTCCTCCTCATAAACTACACTTTGACCTGACGTTTTTGTGGGTACGGTTTTGTCCACTTCTAGTCTCTCATGAGGTGGACTGACGACGGCGGTATATAGGTTGACTGCGAGGGGAGGTAGGGTGTAGCGGGTGGTATCGATTATAGGACAGGCTCCTCTAGGTTGATGTGGGACACCGTCAAGTCCTTGGAGTTTTAAGTTTTTCACTCGTAATTCTCTGGCGAATATATTTGTAGTGCGAATATTAAGGTTAACGGCTAAGCATAGTAGGGTATCTAATCCTAGTTTGTTCCTTAGCTTTCATGAGTCAAGATTTATTTGGGATTGTTTGATTTTCTTGTGGATTTTAAGTTTGACATTTGTTTCCGTTTTTTAAACCCCGCTTATTTGTATCTCTAGTCATGTTTTACGCCGAAATCTATTGTTTTTAGCCCTTCGTATAACCGCGGTGGCTGGCACGAAGTTTACCGGCTTATTTGGCTGTTATAACTAAGTCAAGCTGTTGCTTATAGCTTAATGTTTATCACTGCTGAGTCCCGTGGGGGTGTGGCATAGCAGGGTGTTGTAGGCTTCTGTGTGAGTGCCTGATACCTGCTCCATTTTTAAGAGATAATCTTATGGGCGTGTTCACTGGTGTGCGGATGCTTGCATGTGTAAGTCTAACATAAAATAATAGAAAGTTTAGGACCAAAACTTTGTGTTTCTGGGATCTTTTATCCATCATGGCGTCTTCGGGGCCGTACTTTAATAGTTAAGCTACAGTAAC